ATGTATACGTACGTATACAGGGTCATCTTTTCTGTAGTTTCGATAGAAGGATTCGATTCCTCTACCAATGCAGTCAACTCCATTTGTTAGAACAGCTTCCATTGAGTCTCTGCACCTATCCTTTTTTGATTCTCGCTTTCTGAACCCTTGTTTTCTGAACACAGGATTTGGCTCAGGATTGCCCATTTTTAATTCCAGGGTTTCTCTGAATTTGGAAGTTACCACTTAGTAGGTTTCCATACCAAGGCTCAATCCAATCAAGTCCGTAGCGTCTACCAATTTCGCCATATCCCCCTTATGAGGCCGAGATCTCATTGTGATCCCCCCTCTTATGTTGGAACCCTTGAATTCATTAGATACTGATTACTATATCGAAAAAGTGTCTGCTCCTATTTCTTACCCATCTTCTTTCATCTCTATCGGTGGGCCAGTATTTGGTCCAATCGGAAATGATTCTATCATTGATGTATCTGCAATTCAATATGGATGGATATATCCCACATATACATGTCTCTCTCCCTCTCATTTTTCCCGCGCGATTGGGAATACTGGAACGGTCGATATTCATTCTTCTTTTTTTTTCGTCCTATCTCCTCCCTTTCCGAATGAAACCAGAGGAATGTCTCATTATGATCTGAATTGCATTCTTATCTTATCCTTTCCTTAGGACCGATCCGCTCTAATCTAATAGAATTTAGAATTAATAGAATCTGCTATAACTAATATGGATATAGTTATATATAATTATTTCAAATGTAATATTTTGCATTTAAAGAAAAAAAATTCGAAATCAAAGAAATAGAAATTTCTAATAATAAAATTTCTAATCTAATAATAATAGAAAATAGAATAAGAATTAATAGAATGATAATATAAATCACTCGAATTTTCAATAAAAATTCTATATAGTTATAGTTATATTCTAATATAGAAGAATATTCTTATGATATTAATTAATCATTTTTAATGGAATAGAATTCGATTCTTCATTCTATTAATATTAATTATTATATAGTTAAGATTCCGGTAGTTTACCGAATTCCTATGCACTATTTCTGTTATGTGAGCCCGCTTAGCTCAGAGGTTAGAGCATCGCATTTGTAATGCGATGGTCATCGGTTCGATTCCGATAGCCGGCTTTTCTCTATTTGTCCGATTTTTTCCATGATTTATAATGTCTCCTTGAGATCAAGGAATATTGAAAAGACTCCTTCCTTTTTTCTTTTACAAATGTCGGGTCACCGATCTATTATGTCGTGGGAACTTACAACTATGAATAAAAAACTGATTGGAGCAGTGAAATCTCTACAGAACAAATCAAGAAAAGGATCCTTAACTTCCTATATATACAAAATAATCCGGATATTGATACAATTCATCATTCTTCTTTGTAGTACTTCAGTAGATTTATCTTCGTTTATCGTTTAGTTCAGTCTGACTTAGGTTTATTCTGTAAAATGAAATTTCAATAAAATAAATAAAAAAAGGGGGGGAGTCTTTATGTCTCGTTACCGAGGGCCTCGTTTCAAAAAAATACGCCGTCTGGGAGCTTTACCGGGACTAACTAGTAAAAGACCTAGACCGGGAAGTGATCTTAGAAACCAATCGCGTTCCGGGAAAAGATCTCAATATCGTATTCGTCTAGAAGAAAAACAAAAATTGCGTTTTCATTATGGTCTGACAGAGCGACAATTGCTTAGATATGTTCGTATAGCTGGAAAAGCCAAAGGGTCAACAGGGCAGGTTTTACTACAACTACTTGAGATGCGTTTGGATAACATCCTTTTTCGATTGGGTATGGCTTCGACCATTCCTGGAGCCAGGCAATTAGTTAACCATAGACATATTTTAGTTAATGGTCGTATAGTAGATATCCCAAGTTATCGCTGCAAACCCCGAGATATTATTACTACGAGAGATGAACAAAGATCCAGAGCTTTGATTCAAAATTATATTGATTCATCCCCCCACGAGGAATTGGCAAAACATTTGACTTTTCACTCATCCCAATATAAAGGATTAGTAAATCAAATAATAGATAGTAAATGGATCGGTTTGAAAATCAATGAGTTGCTAGTCGTAGAATATTATTCTCGTCAGACTTGAACCTAACTAAAATAACAAAGCTTCGGACAATTTTGCCCCCCCTTTTTCGCCAAAGTCAAGTAAATAAGGGGTTTGATCCGGATTTTTCTCCCACTAACGTATCACAAATGGATCAGCAGTGAGATTTTCATTCTTTTCCACTCTTTCCGGCATTTTCCATACCACAGTAATTAGGAAGAATCTCTATCAAATAAAGGTCTTACTGTTGGAATAATGGCATCAATTGTTATTTGATACATTGCGGTTGGTAACGTTGGTGAATTAGGTGAAGGTACGGAAAGAGAGGGATTCGAACCCTCGGTAAACAAAAGTCTACATAGCAGTTCCAATGCTACGCCTTGAACCACTCGGCCATCTCTCCTACATAATCTTAGGATTATGACCCAGAAACCGAGTGAATAGCGAGTCATTCATATTATTGCAATACAGGTACGACCGATCAATTAAATTCTAAATAGAAAACTTTTCGTCAAAGAAAGATCTTCCGTAGGCTCGAGGGATAAAAAAAAACTTCTCGAGTTCTCAGAATCCGTAGGAAAAATTCCTTGATTCCTCAACTTAGATAAAATAGTAATAATTGGTATACTACTCAATTTGAATGAAATCCAATCGGATTCAAATATTTCCTATCTATCCCTGTCCAAAAGGGACAATTTGAGTGGAAGGTCCACATCCTTTTTTTTTAGAATGAGTCTGTTTGTTTTTATGTGATTTCGTACTGTACAATTCCTTTGTTTGTGGGATCATTTTCCCTCGAGGGGGAATGAGAAGAATTATCGAATGGACTGTTAACTATGCCTAGATCTCGGATAAATGGAAATTTTATTGATAAGACCTCTTCAATTGTAGCCAATATCTTATTACGAATAATTCCGACAACTTCAGGAGAAAAGGAGGCATTTACCTATTACAGAGATGGTGCGATTTGATTCTTTTTTTTTTATTTATTTACCGCCCTCAGTCTTATGAGAAAGAGACATGATTCGGGATACAAAGAAAAAAGATTCTTGAAATAAACCTACGCTTGATGAAGGTGAAGTTAGTTTGGAGATAGAACAATTCCTTCTGTCGTGTATCCCCGATTGATGCAGCCTCAGATGCTTCAATTGTCGATTCTAGTATTGAGCAAAAGGTTAACCTATAGGTTCTGTATTGCAGGTCAATACTACTTCACTAGTACCAATAGGCCGCATAGGGGAAGAAGCACTACACCTAGGAATCAACAACACGAAAACTTTGTTATAAATTCCTCCTTTTCCTTATCGGGATCGGGACTAACAAGAATGGTTGGGACAACAAACATCCATCTCGTTCGTACTTTGGATACCCGTATAACCATCGAAGATCGTTGAAGTGACTAATTCCTGGAAATAGAGGGCGTTGAGGACAAAGAAATTGTTGGAGTTACCATTTCTATCTAGCACCAACACGCTTGGTGTTAAGAAAAGACAGACCTCTTGCAGGAAGGATGGCTAGAGATTTCTTGTAAAAACACCAGCCCCTGTCAGTTCATAATAAAAATAGTTCAATCTTTTTTGATTCCATGGATTATTTCCCTTATTACTATGCACAGAAGGGAGGAGCCGTATGAGATGAAAATCTCACGTACGGTTCTGGAACGGAGATTCTTTGAATAGAATGAACGACCGTAACGGATGTCGGCTCAATCCGAAGGAAATTATGCGGAAGCTTTACAAAATTATTATGAAGCTACGCGACCAGAAATTGATCCCTATGATCGAAGTTATATACTCTATAACATAGGCCTTATCCACACAAGCAACGGAGAACATACGAAGGCTTTGGAATATTATTTCCGGGCACTCGAACGAAACCCATTCTTACCACAAGCTTTTAATAATATGGCTGTGATCTGTCATTACGTGCGACTATCTCCACTATAGAAAGAAGGAAAGAAAGATCAAATCTTCTAGTAAATACTAGAAACAAAATAGGCTTTCTACATATGCATCGTCCAAAGCAACGATTTTTATCAGCTGTAGCAAAGAAAGAGACTTCATACGAGCCGAAATATGAAGAAATAGGTATGGCCTATATACTAGATTCTATGGATAAAGGATCTAATTGATGGAGGAAGCACCGTAAAGATCAATTAGCGAGGTTTGGGAGCCGATACAATAAGAACTGCTTACTTATGTCATGATATGAGATAAAAGTTAGGAATCAACTTATGTAATAGAGTCGATCTACTAAGGTATTGAGCAGCGGTGTAGCATCAGATCCCAAAGATAGTAAGTCCTTTCTTTCTTCTGGAGGAAAGTCCTTTTCAAAGATTCTATATGAATTTCTATATGAAACCGAGATAGTTACCTTTCAGAAAATTCTAACGATAGGGGTAGATACCTATGTTCTTCTGAAGGTGGGAGAAAAGATAAAACTGATTATTGATCAAAATTAGAGTTTGAAACTCATGTAATTAACCTCTTCTGGTTAACCCGAGAAAAAAAATGGGATAGATTTACGAGAAATCTTATTCAGTTAGATATGGTAGATTAAGATGGGACACCAAAAGAATTGATTGCTGAGCCGTATGAGGTAGGAAACTCTCAAGTACGGTTCTAAGGGAAGGAATTGACCCACCTATTCCGGCCGGGGAGAACAGGCCATTCGACAGGGAGATTCTGAAATTGCGGAGGCTTGGTCCGATCAAGCTGCTGAATATTGGAAACAAGCTATAGCGCTTACTCCAGGTAATTATATTGAAGCACATAATTGGTTGAAGATCACAAGGCGGTTCGAATAAGAACACTCTCTTTTTTAATTCATTAACTCTCTTTTTTAATTCATTATAATATTGGATCCATCAATCAAATAAAATAGATCGTTCCTCTGGGAAGAGCCAATCAAGGAATTTCATTATATCCCTTCTAACA